GTCTGATTCGAGGGGGATCCCCTGAGTTTTTAATAATAATAATACTTTATTCGTATAAATAAAAAAATTGATTCTATATTTTCGGATATTTCAAATATTTCTATTTCAAAAAAAAACTCCATTGAACTTTTGTAGTGGTTTTCAAAAAGGAACTTCATTAGTATTAATGGATTCAAAACATTTGTTCCTCGATAATATCTATCTCCACTTTCAAAGTTAACAGAAAGAAGTAATTCTTCAATTTAGATTGCATAATAATAGTCGATATTTAAAATTTAAAAAAATTCTGCTAATTCGATATCATGCCAAGCCAATTGTAGACTTATACTAATAAAGCCTTATTATTGTATTTATACCTTATTATTGTATTTATACCCTATTTATTTCATTATAAAGATTGATTCTAAATTTTAGTATTTCAAAATATTTGTAGAAGTTCATTGAAGAAGTTCTATTTGCTTTGCTCAAGAAATTTCCCTTTCTTTTTTGTTTGTCGACTACTTTTACTTTAATTATACGTATAAAAAAAATCGAAAGACAGATAGGTTATGATAAACTGGAAAAAATCGAAAATAAAAATATAAATCTTTGACGGATGGGATCAAGAATAATTATTATTTCGACACAAGAAAGGAATTTTCCACATCTCTTTCTTGTGTCGAAAACTCGAAAGACAAATAGAAGAATATCCCCTAGAATCCGGTGCTCCCCACATTTAGCCTTTGCTTCTACGCTTACTTATTTAGTATGTGTATGTAGTCGAATTTTATTCTATTAAAATAGAAAGTCTAAATAAAAAGTATAAAGACTATGAAAGTAGAAATACTATGACTAGAAACGCGGTACAAGTAAAAAGAATTCCTACAAACCGATCTAAAAAGAATATAAACAAAAAAAGCAAAAGGCTTTATACAATTTTTTTGATCATACATAACTTTTAACAAAAATTTTCTTCTTTTGAAGAACTTGATGTTGATAAATCCGTAGATCTAAAAATTCATTTCGGATAATTGAACCTTTTCAAACTGTTTCTTTTTAAGAACCAAAAAGATTTGTGCTAAAAGAACAGATGCCAAAAAGAACAAAAGGCCTTGGACACGTAATGGGTCTTGAAGTACTATTTCCGCATCCCCCTGACCAAATCCACCCACATTGGGATTACTTGTTAATGGTTGATCCAGTTTGATGGATTCGCCTTCTGAAATAAGAAGTTCTGGTCCTGGGGCTATAATATCTGTCACTTGACGTCCCTCTGACGCATCCATTATGATTATTTCGTAGCCCCCTTTTTCTTTTCGTATGATTTTGCTTACTATACCTGTTGCTGTAGCATTATAAACCGTATTGTTACTCTTGCTCCCGTCGGGATAAATCTGACCCCTTCCCCGGTTTCCGCCTACATATATGGGATATTTTAAGAAGTGAACGCCCTTCTTAGTATAAGGGTCCGGAGAAATAATTGGGAAGGTTATTTCGCTATATTTCTGACCAGGAACAGGGCCTATCACAAGAATATTTTTTTTAGTGGGGCGATAACTTTGAAAAAAAAGATTACCTATCTTTTCTTTCATCTCTGGCGAAATACGATCGGGAGGGGCTAATTCAAACCCCTCGGGTAAAATAAGAACAGCCCCCACATTCAAGGCACCTTTTTTACCATTGGCAAGAACTTGTTTCAGTTGCATATCATAAGGAATTCGAACAACTGCTTCAAATACAGTATCCGGAAGTACCGCTTGGGGAACCTCAATACTCACGGGCTTATTGGCTAAATGACAATTGGCGCATACAATACGGCCAGTTGCTTCGCGTGGATTTTCATAACCCTGCTGTGCAAAAATGGGATATGCATTTGAAATGGATGCCCGAGTTATTATATATATGATGAGCGATACAGAAATGGAGCGAGTAATCTCTTTTTTTATCCAAGAAAAGGTCTTTCTAGTTTGCATGGTCCAATCATTGATCCCAAAAATTTCTACAATAAAATTAGGTGGGTTCCTAGTAAAGTTCCCTATCTACCAAGCTGCTAGATACTGAAAAATTTTGATTAAAATCTAGGAGGAATCCGAATCTCTTGGATGTATAGAGAAAAGAAGTGTATAATATAAAAACAGTAAGATTTTAAATGTTTTACTTATGGACAAAATAACAAACATTCCATTTGGATCAGTGGATCCTTTTTCATTTCACTCACTTCCACTTATTGAATCATAAATCACTACAAGCGACGGAGATATACGATTTAAATAATCGAAGACCCAATATTTAAAAATCGTATCACCAATGACTGGAAGAATGGAAGCAAGGACAGGTAAAATTTGATCATTATGAGTAAATCCAAAATCTTTACAGACAGAGCCAATCATTAGTTCCCAAACGCCGGTTGAATGGTATCCTATACATAATTCGCTTAAAAAAAGAATAGAAAGGGCTTTTATTGTGTCATTTAAGTTATATAGGAATTCTTGAACCCAGGAATTCAGAATAATAAGTTTTTCTTTACCTAGAATATAATAACCGCTTAGAATAACGAAACAGATTAGATTAGTGGAGAAGCGCAAAATTGTATGGATACGATCCTCATTGTGTATCTTGATCCATTCGATCGTTTCTTTTTGGATTTCGATACGAAACTTCTGTAGATGAGGTTCCGGATATTCCTTTATCATTTGGTCCAAGAGGAGGAGTTCCTCTAATTCTATGAATTTTGCTAGAATACTCTTTTCTTGAGTATCATTGAAAAAAGTTTCGGATTTACTTGTATTCCACCAATAAATAACCCAAGATTCCAGGCTTTTTTTAAATAAAAAAGAGATCCACCAGGGCAAAAATACTAGAAATGTAAAATAGAGAATAGAGGTAAATGCTTTTTTTTTCATTTTTGCATCTGTGAATTTTTAATGAATCCACTTCATTTGTTAACTCTATACGATCTAAAGTCTTGTATCAAGCATAAGTTTTATTACAAGGCTTCAAACCTATAAATTTCTAATAGTATAAAAATAAAAAGAGAATACCTTATCTTTTTCCAAAATTGTTTTTTTGATCTATGAAATGAGTCTCGTTATTTAAATTTGTTTGGTACTTACTGAATTTATGGAATTTACATACGCATAAAAAAATTTTGGATTAAGGGCAATTAAAGGGTTTTGTTTTCGAATTTTTCCGTATATAGAATATAAGCTGTTTTTGATTCATTAGTATTCTAAAAAAATTTCAGTTAAATTATGCTATAAGAAAGAGGACTCTTGACTTCGGATTTTGACCTTGATTGACCTCCCGCTAAGAAAATTGTTTATTCTTCTTCAGTTCATTTCAAAATACTTCAATTGGTACACGCAAGAAATAGGCCAATTTCGCCGCCTTTTGCTCAATTTCTCGTGTCTCAGCAGTACGAATCAAAGGAATGGAACCCTGGCCTCGGATTTCCAAATAAAGGACGTGTCGAGCATAAATACCCTCTTTAACTTCGATTCTGATCGACTGAATATCTTTCATAAGGAATCGGAGTAAGATGCGACGATTTTTTCCAGGAAATCCCCAACGAAAAATACACACTATCCCTTCTTTTCTATCGAATCGATCATAACCACTACCCACATTCCACGAAATTGTGCACCATAAATAAGAGCTAATAAATAGACCGGCGATCCCATAGAACGACATTACGATCCCTTGTGGAAAAAAAATTATTTGTTGAGACGCAAATAAAGATATCAAATTTCTGTCAAGATAACTGGAAATTCCAACTAATAAAAACCCCAAAGAACCTAAAAAAAGTATAAAGGCCCAGCAGAAATTGCTTTTTTTTCGAGACCCCGCTATAAGTTCTATCCATAGATGTTCTGATTGCCAACTCATACTAGATCCAGTTGTATTTTATTGGAAGCGGGAGACTTGCCCAAATCAATTTGACTTTCCTTTTTTTTACAAAGGAACTTTCACCGACTCTCAATATTCTTATGTTAATCTTTAGGAAAAATTTCTTAAATCTAGACTTAGATCTAAAATAATAATAGCTTTCAAAAAAAATCTCCTATTTACGCACATATAGCCCCATGGGTTTTCCATTTAGTTCAGACATACGCCCCAATTTTAATTTCTTTTCAATTAGCCAATTTACTGATATATCATATTTACGTTTGCACAAGAACCCTTTACCTTTCATTTATGTTTGATATGTTTAAAGAAAGTCGCATTTTATACAATATTCTACTGAATAAATATCCGTGTTATAATCCAAGTCTAAGTCTATAAGTCTTGAAAAAAATACATGAAATTTCCCCCATCAGATCTATCTGATTTAAAAAAAGATTTAAAAAATCTTGTTTTTTTGCACATGAAGAGATAAAGAAGCCATTGCAATTGCTGGAAAGATTAAGCCTACTAAAGGCACAAAAATAGGGGGTAAGTTATTGAGAATTGTCATAGAATGGGCACCTCGATTCAATATTTGTACCTGTTATTTATTTTTATATTAATCTTTTTACCTATTTTTGCTATATTCTGTTGTTATAAAGATAGCTTAGATTTGTTCTAATTCGTATAGAATTATACTAACTAAGTATATCTAAGTGAGTATATATAATAAAGTGAATAAAGTAAAATGCAGGGGGTGTACAATTAACTAAATGCACTTTTTACGCACGAAATACATAGATATTAATCCACTGGTTTTCTTCTTCTTTTCCCCTATATTATATATTTTTTCTCTTTTTCTTGTCTTTTAACTTGAATCTTTAATTTTCGAATTTGACTTTAATAAATTTAATAAAGAGTTTTTTCCGCTTCGAAATTCCCGGCAAATTCGTTATTGGTTATAATCCGAAGGTAAGAAAAGAACACAAAATCTGTTTTATTTAGTTTACATTTACCTTGTCCAGTTGAATTTCGCGAAAGAAAGATTTTAGATTGTTGATCGAGGGTTCCCCATTTAGGAATTAGGAATATAGAAGAACAGTGCGAAAATTTTCGCACTGTTCTTCTAAAATTTCTTCTTATGCCACCCCCAAAAAATCCATTTTCGGATTTTTCCTTTGATTCCGATAACTAAATTATTAACTTAGTAATCCTTTGATTTTAGGAGAAAAAGGCAAAAAATTGTTTAGCTGTAATAACTCACTCAAAACGCTCTTTAACATTTCACGTGGTATTATTGGGTCCAATAAACCCTTTTCAAATGCAACTTCGGCTACCTGTGAACCTTCAGGTACTGGAATTTTTAATGTTTCTTCAATTACTCTTTTACCCGCAAATGCAATATAAGCGTCGGGTTCACTAATAATGATATCCCCCAACATACCAAAACTTGCTGTCACCCCACCAGTCGTAGGAGATGCAAGCATTGAGATATAAAATGCATTTTTATTATTCTTTCTAAAATAATACAAAGCCGAAGATATTTTAGCCATTTGCATCAAGCTCAAAGATCCTTCGTACATGCGGGCTCCTCCGGAAGCACACACTATAATAAGGGGTAAACCTAGACGGCCAGCATACTCAATCAAACGAGTGATTCTATCCCCGACTACGTGTCCCATGCTACCTCCGATAAACTCAAAATCCATAACTCCAAGTGCTACGGGAATGCCATTTAGTTGACCTAAACCTGTTTGAATGGCCTCTGATAATCCTGTTTCATCCTGATCAGATAAAGTGCGCGTTACATAAGGTTTCTCCTCCACCTCTTCCTCTATTTCCACCACGAACTCAATGCCCGCTAATAGCTCCTTCTGGTTGTCCCAATCCTCTTGGTTCCAATGGCGCCACCAGTCCACTTCGGCCAATTGTTGACATGCGTCTTTGACTTTATCCGAATACCAATCCGAACCTTCCTCCCTACCTTCCTCCTTACATTGGCGCCACCAGTTCACGTGGTGCGATGCGACTTTGACTTTATCCGAATACCATTCCTCCTTCCATTCGTCTTCCCCTTTTCGATTTTCCTCCCCTTTTCTCGTATCCGTATTTCTTTTTTCTGTTTTATTAAAAGTCGGAATAAGAGGAATACAAGGGGAATCGAGATCTAATTCTCGATTCTTAATAAAAAACGGAATAGAAATAAAAGAATCAAACTCAGACTCTGAGTCAGAGTCTGAATCGTGAATATCCTTATCCTTTCTTAATCGCGATTCAGACTCTGACTCAGAGTCTGAATCGTGAATATCCTTATCCTTTCTTAATCGCGATTCCGATCCCAGCGTTCGATCCAAACATCTGCGACATCCAATATGTAGTCTAGTAGCTCGTCTAGACGATTCATTATTCTCCGAAGGGCAGTCCTCAATATAACTAAAAAGGCAATCCTCTCCAAAAAGATTAGGGAACGGTAGATCAGCATATCCTTCTGACTCAAGATTACTCTGAGCTTCCTGTCCGTCTCGATGAGCATTGTTGTCTTCTGGTCCCAGCCCAGGACCCACATTACTACTATCCGGATCTCGTGCAGGTAGGGCATTACCAGTGTCCACACTATTGCCCAGATCTCGTGGAGATGATCCATTACTATGTCCAGGATCAACATTAGCACTGTAATGATCTCGTAGAGCTGATCCATTGCCGAGCTCAGGATCAACATTAGTACTATCCAGATCTCGTGGAGCCGATCCATTACCACTGTCCAGACCTGGTTTAGGATACTCATTAATATGTCTCGGGTCCGCAGTATTGTCCAGATTTCGTATAGCCGATCCATTACCACTGTCCAGACCTGGTACAAGATCCCCACTACCGTTTTCCATAGGATTTTCACTAACTGGAAAACCGTTTCCGCCAAGATACCCGCTGACATCCCCATTGCTCTTATCACTACCAAGATTATCTCCAATAGGTTCTTCGAAAAGTGGTTTATTACTATCACTATAGTCTTCTGATCCAGGACTATTGTGAATGTTCTTCCAACTACGATCTGTATCCGGAATCCATAAAGGTATGCTACGATTATGACTACCATTATCGGAGGAGCCAGGGCCAAAAGGAAATTTCTTAATTTCCTTAATTGTTGTTTTTTCTTTATCAGCATCTCGGTTCGTTTCTTCTTTTTCATATGTAAAGCCTCCATTTTGGATATGAAAATTATTATCTATATTATCTTTATAAGAATTAGGGTTTTTTAGGCGGGTGTGCTCCTCTTTTTCTTTTTGAGGACCCAAAGGATTTCCTTCGACCGGAAAATCCTCATTTTCATTGTTGCCCAAAGGATTTCCTTCGACCGGAAAATCCTCACCCTCATTGTTGCCCAAAGGATTTCCTTCGACCGGAAAATCCTCATCTTCATTGTTGCCCAAAGGATTTCCTTCGACCGGAAAATCCTCATCCTCATCCCACATCCCATCCCACGTCCAGGGATCAAGGGCTGGTTTGGAAACAGTATCCTTATTTAGATTATCCAGAGGTAGCCAAGTCCCGGTGTCAATCAAAAGTTTGATTCGAAGTGAACTCGGCAGTTTCACATGAGCGTCGCAGAATTCACACACATACAGCCTTGTCTCAAAAAAGTATTTTCTATAATTAGGTGCGTCGCACTCCTCGCATTGAACCCACAAATCACTAAAATCTCTAATAGGCGGCGGCGAGAACGGGACTATTGAAAGTTTCGGCGGCGAGTACGGGACTATTGAAAGTTTCGAGGAATTATCATTCGTGCTAGGCGAGACGTCACCAAAATCATTTTTACTTCGATAAGTCCCGGTTTCGGAACAAAAAGAAACGTCAATGCACTTTTCGATAATATTAACACTTTTTTTCGAAAAATCATAAGTATCCACGTAATCCTCAACGCAATTATCTAAAAAATTTTTACGATAACCAAAATTAAAATAATGAAAAAAAGAACTCTCTAGATCACTCGTAAAAGAGTGATCGTCGGTAATCTCAAAATCCTGATTTTGACTACAATAAGTACGAAAAAAGGACCTTTGCCCTTTATTTTTGCACATGGTCGTTAATTTTCCTATTTTCCTAATAGTATGCTTAGTGAAACTTACGCTCACTAAACAAAAATTGAATAATTATTCATGGATAAATTTCTTTTGAAAGAATTGCGATTAAATCTCAACCAAATATTATCTTTACTTCACTTAATGAAGATGGATAAATTTCTTTTGAAAGAATTGCGATCAAACTACCTTCCTAGTAATCTGGAAGTTCTTCTCAGATATAAGGAAATTTTTCAGTTCTAGAGCCAAGATCGTAGGAGTAATCGATACAAATTTTATCATTTCATGGGCATCATTTTGTTTATGATGCCACAATATATATGTAACCTTTTTATGTAACCTTAAAAAAAAAAAATGCAATGCTACTTGTTCAATCCTTTCTGATTTTGATTCGACTCAATCCTTTTAGTTTTTAGTAAAACTATTGGGCCGAATTGAGGAATTCAATTAAGAAAAGGGGTTTGAATTAATGGATTACAAAGTGTCCATTGCTGGGAATTCAAATTTAATTTCCTTCCATACTTCACATGCAGCAGACAGTTCAGGACTCCATTTGGCAGCTGAACGGATAATTTCATTACCTTCACGAGCAAGATCACGTCCCTCATTACGAGCCCGTACACATGCTTCTAGAGCTACTCGATTAGCGACGCCACCCGGTGCATTTCCCCAAGGGTGCCCTAAAGTGCCTCCTCCGAATTGGAGTACGGAATCATCTCCAAAGATCTCGGTCAGAGCAGGCATATGCCAAACGTGAATCCCCCCTGAAGCCACGGGAATAACACCTGGTAGAGAGACCCAATCTTGAGTGAAATAAATACCGCGGCTTCGATCTTTTTCAACAAAATCATCACGCAATAAATCAACAAAGCCCAAAGTGATGTCTCTTTCCCCTTCAAGTTTACCTACTACGGTACCAGAGTGAATATGGTCTCCGCCAGACATGCGTAACGCCTTAGCTAATACACGAAAGTGTATACCATGATTTTTCTGTCTATCAATAACTGCATGCATTGCGCGGTGGATGTGCAGAAGTAAACCATTATCTCGGCAATAATGAGCCAAGCTAGTATTTGCAGTGAATCCTCCTGTTAAGTAGTCATGCATTACGATAGGAGCTCCCAATTCTCTGGCAAATACAGCCCTTTTGATCATTTCTTCGCATGTACCTGCAGTAGCATTTAAATAATGCCCTTTTATTTCACCAGTTTCTGCCTGTGCTTTAAAAAGGGCTTCGGCACAAAATAAGAAACGATCTCTCCAACGCATAAATGGTTGAGAGTTCACGTTTTCATCATCTTTGGTAAAATCAAGTCCACCGCGGAGACACTCATAAACAGCTCTACCGTAATTCTTAGCGGATAACCCCAATTTAGGTTTGATAGTACAACCCAATAGGGGGCGACCATACTTGTTCAACTTATCCCTCTCCACTTGGATGCCATGAGGTGGGCCCTGAAACGTTTTAGTATAAGCAGGGGGGATTCGCAAATCCTCCAGACGTAAAGCGCGTAGGGCTTTGAACCCAAATACATTACCTACAATAGAAGTCAACATGTTAGTAACGGAACCCTCTTCAAAAAGGTCTAAGGGGTACGCTACATAAGCAATATATTGATTCCCCTCTCCAGGTACGGGTTCGAGATCGTAGCATCGGCCTTTATAACGATCAAGACTGGTAAGCCCATCGGTCCACACGGTTGTCCATGTACCAGTAGAAGATTCAGCAGCTACTGCAGCCCCTGCTTCCTCAGGGGGAACCCCAGGTTGAGGAGTTACTCGGAATGCTGCCAAGATATCAGTATCTTTTGGGTCATACTCAGGAGTATAATAAGTCAATTTATAATCTTTAACACCAGCCTTGAATCCAACACTTGCTTTAGTCTCTGTTTGTGGTGACATAAGTCCCTCCCTACAACTCATGAATTCCAAATTATCACAGCAACAAGGTCTACTCGAGATGAATTAGGAGTTAATGAAACCTTTCACAGAAATCCTTCACAAAGCTATAAATCCATATTTTTAACTAATCAGAATTTCATTAGTTTTCCATATTATTT